GTGATTGACTCTTATAGAATAAAGTTGAAAAAGAAAGAAAAAATTCTTTCTTTTTGGTAACCCCGCCAAGAATGTAATAGGGTGTCTCCCGATTGTTTCACAGAAACAGAGACAGTAAGGCTTAGATGTGAGATAGAGGTATGTGATAGATAGTTATCGATCTTGATGGTATATTTTTAGGCCTTTTGCTTATGAAAGGCAACAAACAATAGGTCTTACTATTCCTACATGTTCCATTAGTAAGATTCCCTTGAAACTTCCAAGGGGGTAACTGTGTATCTTGCTTGTGATTAATGCTTCCCAATTCTACCAGAAATCATATAGGAACTTGTTACGAGTGTATTCATTGGATTGGTTCATCAATAGCATTAGGTCAGAATCCCATTTTGACTCTGCACCATTGATTCCACTATTATTAATGATAAATAATGGAATAATTCCTTCATATTCATAGAGATAGGGGACATAATTCACATGGATATAGTAAGTCTCGCTTGGGCTGCTTTAATGGTAGTCTTTACATTTTCCCTTTCACTCGTAGTATGGGGAAGAAGTGGACTCTAGGGGTACTACTAATTGATAATTGAGTTGAGTAATCGAATTGTATCAATTGTTTAATAGATCATTCTGCGAAGCTAAAAAAAAATATACCCATTTCAAAAATTCTACCAGAATCCAGTAATATATGAATAAGAACCCTTCGATCAAACAAAGATTTCAATGATTTGATTCCCATGTTCATATTTCCAAACTGAACACACATGATAGGAAATGGAAATTTTTTCCAACCGAATTCTTCCTAAATATTCTATTTCGATGAACCGGCCCTTACCAGAATTATGGATATTACAATGAGGAGCAACCAACCCCTATTTTTTTCCTTTTACTTTTATATAATTTATATAATATATGCCCATACTATTCTTCCTACATTGATTGTTTCGATAGATCTCGGGATCCACATTGAAAATAATCAGAAACTTAGGAATTAGAAGAGTTGACGTTCGATTCGATTATTTCAGATTGATCGGAATCAATACAAATGGATGTAGCGAAGAAATAGAATTGGAGTGCTATTTACATGTAGACATATGTAGATACATATTATAGATTGATCCATATCAAGCACATATCTTTATACAACTTTATACAATACAATAATAGATAGTGTGGTAGAAAGGTTCATATAGTTCTTTCTACCATACTATCTCATATACTGCTGACTCCAATCCACTCATTTCATTTAAGACTTGGGATTTGAATCCCTTTCATTTCTTCAATCATTGATAAGAACTAATAAGTCAAGTTTCATTCAAATTAATCATTTTGACTGACTGTTTTTACGTAGATGATAAGTAAAAAAGCAGTAGGAACTAGAATGAACAGCGCAGTAGCAATAAATGCGAGAATATTGACTTCCATAATCTCATCGTTTTTTTTTTTTTGTCTTTGCAATAACTCGGGATCTAATCCCATAGAGATAATAAGTCTTTCTCCTGAAAATTCCATGGGATGGATTGCATCCTGATGATACTGAATCGGATCAATATCATGAATAACAATATCTGATCTATCAAATCGGATTCATCGTCGAGAATTGAATAGTATAACATAGGAAGATCCTTTATCCATACCGAATCCAAAATGGGATTCCTGATTCAATCAAGAATCCCATTGAATTTCTCATTTCCACTCTTTCTTTTCTATAACCTACCGTCTTCCTTATACAATCATCTGATGAGGTATTATCTAACCGGTGTTCCATTGGTCACAGACCCAAACAGTAGGAGTGAAATGGAAAAAAGGATGAGTTAAGTTCTAAGCGAAGTTTTTGTGATGATCTAATCTTCTTGGGAGACAGAGAAGTGTGATAAAAATGGGTCCCGGTATAAAAAAAAGATCGAATATTCCGATAAATTCACTATTTTATTTATTGATTTTGTTTATTTATTGATTTTGTTCTTTCTTCGATGGGGTAAAATAGGAAGAAAAAAATACTATTCATTCCTTCCCTCCCTAGAACAAGACAAGAGAGGCGGATCTTTGTTTGATCTTTTATTATATTAGTATCCTCTTTCCTTGGATTGAGGACTGAGACACATACATCAAAAAGAAAGTATGCAATTCAAATGAGATAGATAAATTGTTTTCAACTCGTAATTGAGGTTACACAAAATCGGAGTTAGAAAAGGGGGTAGGTTTCATCTGAAAAGTACTCTGTCGCTGTCGGGGTAACTATATTCTATATTAAGTTAATTGTGTATCGTACAATAAACGAATACAATTTGTGTATGTGTTCCCAGAAAACATATGGGTACTCTATTTCATTCCATTGATCAGGAGCAATCGAAAAAGCCAGACCAGTACAGTCTCTCTTGGAATCCTAAATATGGTGATACCACCGATCAATTCAATCTACATATGTTTCTCTCCCATCAATCGGTACTAGTTGAAGTAATTGAAATTACCGTATTTGTCCGATGAGAAATGCGAAACGAAAAACGAAAGAAATAAGGTCCACCGCTGAGAATTCAATTCTGCCCCTTGCCCCCCCTTCACAGAAAATGGAGAGATGAATTGATGGATTCATCGGATTCTAAGTCGGGACTGACGGGGCTCGAACCCGCAGCTTCCGCCTTGACAGGGCGGTGCTCTGACCGATTGAACTACAATCCCAGGGAAATGAGTTATACAGCATACATATTCTCATACATATTCTTATAATTTCTTTCTATTTATAATTGCCGTGTTTTACCAGAAACACGAGTGATTGATATTCACATGGATATGAACTATAGTGAGAGTGACACGGATTACTAGTAATCCTGTGGTTATTGCCACATCGATTGATAAGATAATCAATCTTTCAATGAAAAAAAAGGAACTCTTTTTTTCTTTACTCCTTCTTATATTTACAGATTATTAATCTAGATCGTTAGAAAGATCAGAACGCGTGGGAACAAATGAACAAAGAAATAGGGATATAGCAGAAAAATGGACTATTTATTCCTCTATATCAGGCATTTCTGGAGGACAAATTGGTTATATCATCCCCATGGATCGGCGAATTATTGGGCCGAGCTGGATTTGAACCAGCGTAGACATATCGCCAACGAATTTACAGTCCGTCCCCATTAACCGCTCGGGCATCGACCCAGGAAGAATCAATTCTAGGCTTATTGATAATCCATGATCAACTTCCTTTCGTAATACCCTACCCCCAGGGGAAGTCGAATCCCCGCTGCCTCCTTGAAAGAGAGATGTCCTGAACCGCTAGACGATAGGGGCATACCTGCCCGATCGCCATCATATTATGCTCATAGTATGAGCAGTTTTTTGGAATTGTCAATATAATGTAATGGCATGACTAGATCCGAAGAATCTTTCTTGCTTCCACAATTACATAGAATTTTTTGATTGTTCATTCATGAACCATCATATATATATGACGAAGTATAGGATCCCCTCAGCGGGGATTTGTCCGACAAAAAAAAGTCAAACCCCCTTTCTTCAATTTTCACTCATTGATTCGCTCATCGTTAAGACGAGATATGCCTCACTAACACTAAGCCAGGAAATTCAGAAATGATAGAATTATTTTTTTGATTGATTCAAAAAGGTGATGTAGAACTCGTAAATCTGGGAAGGGATTGACAAGTAATCGAAAATATTCTTTTTTTCTATAAGAATTCAGTTCAGGGTACGAGTCGAATCCTTCATCACATGATTCGATGAAATATTTTGGATCTATGTCGGATTGGTACATGTATCAATCAAGTGAATCTCGCCTCGATGGGTCAATAAAAGCAAAGCAATTAGGAGCGAAACAATTCATTGCATTGATATTTCTCAAATATAAATAATCATTTGATTTGACCCTAGAACTTCCTAGGTAAATCAAATGGCTTGTTCTTGAATGAGCCCCCTATGCATACATGTATATATGTACATATAGTCTATACATAGATATATGCAGTAGACTCATAGTGGTTAGTGGCCTCTTCATGAATTGAAGAAAATGGCCCTTTTAACTCAGTGGTAGAGTAACGCCATGGTAAGGCGTAAGTCATCGGTTCAAATCCGATAAAGGGCTTTTTCCACAAAGCTTCCGCCTTAGTCTTCATTTTTCATCGGAGAATAGAGATATTATTGATATTTGTAATAAAAAAAAGGTAAACGGACCGCATAATGAGTTATCATTCTAATGAGTTATAGGTATAAAGTTGAACATTTGTTCATTATGATAATAAGTAATCCCACTTATTAGGAGGACTACTATGTCACTACAGGCTATACTCCTCCTCATGTTTCATTATTTATATTTTTGGTCCCGGGACATGGATATTCGAGATAATACCCAATCTCAATTATGAATCGACAAACCAAAGTTTTACTACTTCTCCATTGTTCCAATTAAATCCATCGGAAAAATTAGAAATCAAGAAAAGAAAAAGTAAGTGGACCTGACCCATTGAATCATGACTATATCAGCTATTCTGATATTCAAATTGGATAGAGATAAAATTGTAGAAGCGGACCCTTTTTTTTATTTCCTTGGACCACGCAAGAATTTGTCGATATTTCCGATTGAATCTTCTTGTTCCTGGATGCTCCATAGGAATAAATCGCTATTCCCTTCCTCCACAGAGAAACCATTTATTCCGAGTCACAAGAGCAATATATTTTTCAATATCTTTCTTTGATTCCAGAAAAAGATAAGTTTATATCTATATAGGATTTCGATATAGATATCAGATCATGGCTTCATGTACCAAATATTTCCATATTGATGCATCAGAAATTTTTGTTCCGCCAATGCAATGGAGAGCGAATGCGAGAAAGGGACTTTCATTTAAGTCTCCTATTATTTAATATTTAATTTAGGGACATGGACAAAAAAATAGGGAATTTTCCTTTTTTTCTGCCGGATAAAGGTAAAGTAAAGAGGGAAATATTCGAAGTTTCTTTTTTTTTGGTTCGACCCGTGAAAAGATATACTC